AAGAGATGCAAGCGGAACGGAATTGATAAAACAGTCTTAGAAACAGAATTCTCCCACTTAGGCTTACTATGCTTTGGGATTTTTTTAGAATATTATTTATTTTATATTTATTTATTTATTTTTATATTTATAGTATAATATAACGGTATTGATATTGATATTCTAATCTACTTGATTGATATTCTAATCTACTTGAATATTGAATACCAGAAAACTATATGATATGAATATTTATTATTATTAACATTAACGCAGATATTTCTATCTAATTTATTTATTTTATATCTATGTCTTCTCCGTTCTTTTATTACCCTCCTGTCCTGTCGTGTTGTCAATTGACAGTATGACTTAGGGGTCAATATAATTTGACCGACCAAATCCTATTTTGGTAAACCATCTTGAATCTACTGCAGAGTGAAGGATCATGGATCCAACGCATAACCCTTTGTGAATGAGAGAGATAAAGATGAGAAAGACCAATGAAATAAAGTTTCAAGGTTATATAGTTTAATGGTAAAGTTTGATTTGATTACCATTAACTAACCCCCAGAATACTTAAGGAGTTTTTCCATTTGATTTATATACTATGGATCTACTAAAGATGGATCTCGGCCTGAGTTATATTAAGTTAAAGTTAATAAGGTAACCCTACTAGGCCTTATTACCTTACCTATTATGTTTTTCCTATTCTATTTTTATATTACCTCAAGGTATTTTTCTTATTACCTATGGTATTTGTCTTATTACCCATATTCTAGTGCTTTTTGATTTGGCCGGCCCTCGGGACCTTATATTTCTAGTTGATTTATGAAGGCGGCCGTAGGCCCCTATGGTCCAGTGGTTACGACCTCTCTCTTTCACGGAGAAAACGAGGGTTCAAGTCCCTCTGGGGGTGTACCAAGACTCAAGACTATAGGAGTGGTATTTTCTATCAAATGATCCGTAGCCGTATTTGTCAAGTCTGCCTGGTAGACGAAAGGAAGTTTATTATGGAACGTCTAAAAAATTTAGGCGTTGGGTCGATGCCCGAGTGGTTAATGGGGGCGGACTGTAAATTCGTTGACAATATGTCTACGCTGGTTCAAATCCAGCTCGGCCCAACAATTTGCCAATCTACTATCAGACGGTAGAACTCTCTTGTTCTTAAGAAATACCTTACCTGATACAAGAGAATAAAAAAGAATTCAAATTTTCTGCTAGATCTCTTCTTATTTCCCTGGGATTGTAGTTCAATAGGCTAGAGCACCGCCCTGTCAAGGCGGACGTTGCGGGTTCGAGCCCCGTCAGTCCCGACGGATCCAATAAGTACATCAATTCGCCTCTCCATTTTCTGTGAAAGAGGGGACAGAGAGCATAATTGAATCCCGAAGAGGTTTCCTCTCTTTTTTTTTTCAGGATTCTGTCAAAGAAAGAATAAACCCTAAACTAAAATTAAAATAACTAAAATAGTGAAGTTGATAGAATATTCCATCTTTTATCCCGCGCCTCATCTTTCTCATACTTCTTTGTCTTCCAAAGAAAATTGGATCATTAAAATTTAGAACCTAATTCCTCTCTTTTTGGGTTTTTAATGGAAACGGATGGGTGGTTAGATGATACTTCGTTTGACTACATACAAAAAAAGAAAGGATAAAAAAGGAATTTTTGCTCGGTCGGGGAATCCAAGATTGGATTCGGTATGGATAAGGGATCTTCGTATGTTATACTATTCAATTCTCGACGACGAATTAATTTAATAGCTCAGATATTGTTATTCATGATATGATATTGATCCGATTCAAGATCATCGATAGGTAATGCATTCATTGAATTGACAGGTGAAAGATTTATCATCTCTATGGGATTAAATCCCGAGTTATTGTGAAATAAAAAAACGATGAGATTATGGAAGTAAATATTCTTGCATTTATTGCTACTGCACTGTTCATTTTAGTTCCTACTGCCTTTCTACTTATAATTTACGTAAAAACAGTCAGTCAAAACGATTAATTACTTTGAATGAAACTTGACTTCTGAATTCTTATCCATATTTGAAGAAATCAAAAGAAAAGTATTCTATTAAATGAAATCAACGGGCTATAATCGGCGGTATTCTATGGGATCCGAGAGTATGGTAAGAAAGAAATTTTTTTCTTATCATACTCTCTATTAGTGTTATAGTAATGTATAAAATAAAATTGTACTTGACTTTCTAATAAAGTTGGTATACTATATTAGCTTCTATCTTCAATCTATGTAGTTATTTATCCATATATGGAATTGACGTAGGACCCGATTCTATTTCTTTGATACATCTATTTATTCCGATGAATCTGAAAAAATCGTTTTACTGTTATAGAATACATTTATCCACTAGAATCCAAGGGAATTTTGAAATGAGGATCTTTTTATTTAAATTGAAAATTATTTCAATTTAAATAAAAAATGAGTTGCAGAACGATCTATAAAACAATTGATACCGTTAACTAAATTAGGAGTGCTTCTAAAGTCCACTTCTTCCCCATACTACGAGTGAAAGGGAAAATGTAAAGACTACCATTAAAGCAGCCCAAGCGAGACTTACTATATCCATGTGAATTATATCCCTTATCTCTATGATAGAATTATTCCATTATTGCTCACTAATAATAGTAGAATGAATGGTCCAGAGTCAAAAAGGGATTCTGGCCGAACACTATTGATGAACCAGTCAAATAAATCCATTTCAAAAATTCCTATATGATTTCTAATAGGGAAAGACTAAATACAAGTAAAATATACAATGACACTATAAGGGAATGTTACTAATGGAATGGAACATCTATTCTATCTAGTAATAAAAAAAGAGACCCATTCCTTTTTCTTGCCCTTCAAAGTAAAAAAAATTGCTATCTATTACATACTTTTATTTCCTATTTGATCTAATTCGTACCCTTTCCCGATTGTCTCTCTGAAGGAGTTGGGAGATAGTATATTATACTCTTGACGACGGGTCTAAAAAAAAAAAAAAAAAAATTTTGCACTTTTTGTTTTCTATAAACTATAAAAAAATCCATCCAATATAATCTTTCTTTGAATTTTAGATTCAAGGATTTCCAAGCTTTTACAAAATCCCCAGAACAGAATAAGACAGCAGAACAGAATAAGAGATTTAGATTCATTTGTTGATGAGGCGGCACCCGGATTTGAACTGGGGAAAAAGGATTTGCAGTCCCCCGCCTTACCACTCGGCCATGCCGCCAAAACGATAGAAAAAATTTTCCTTTTTCGGTTGGATTACTAAACTTTAGTTTATTGTACTTGCATCTTGCATCCCTTTTTAAATCCTTTTTCTAAATCTAAATTTATGTATAAAAATTAGAAAAGTTTTTATCCTTTCGTATTGTATTTAATTTATTTATTGTAATGTATTTGATCTACCCCCTCGATTGATTGTATCGTATCTTCCCACAATGCCGAAAAACTTCCACTCAACTTTCTATTGAAAAATAAAATGTCTATTTTCGCTTAAAAAAGCCGAAATTTATGACAAAAGGGAACCATTAACTATTCGTTGACTGAGAATTCGTGACTTATTCTTGGATTTGAATCTAAAATTTGATTTCCCTAATGACATAAGAAAATACAAATGGATACATACTTAATTGATTCTTTTGAATCAAAAATCCTTCTCAATTTCTGGATTCTATTATAACAAAAATGATAAGTATATGTAAACCCCAGAAGGGCAATTTTTACACAGATACCAAATTGGCTATTTAGAGTATGTTGCCTATAAACAAAAAAACGGGAATTCATTGGAACAAAAAAAGGCCCGGCTGGGTATTGACCGGGCCAGGCCCAAAAGGCACTTCGAACAAAATAAAAGCAAGAAGGTCCTCTTTATTTATCTTTCTATTCTATTTGGATCTTTCGAGCATCTAAATGGAATTGCTAATTCTATAATAACGATAAAGAATGTAAAAGAAATACTTTATTTAATCCTTACTTGATGTGTAATGTAACATAGTAATTATCTTTTTCAATTGGGAGAGATGGCTGAGTGGACGAAAGCGGCGGATTGCTAATCCGTTGTACGAGTTATTCGTACCGAGGGTTCGAATCCCTCTCTTTCCGTTTCCGTTGATGACTTTCTATTTTTTTCTTTCAATTTTTGCAAACCCCTTTTTATTTTTTTTTTCCTAATTAAATTAAATATGTGGAATAGCTAAAATAAAATATTAATAAAATTGTAAAATCAAACAAGAAAAACTAAATTTTTATTTTATTCTTCACGTCCAGGATTACGTCCTGGATCATTGGATAGGAATCCAAAAATGAAGAGAGAAACAAAGAATATTACTACTGTGTAAACGAAAAGTTTGAGAGTAAGCATTACACAACCTCCAAGATCATTTTTTGAAAAAGAAAAACGAGAAAAGATAATAGATCCTCCACTTTTATATCACATATCCTATTTTGACACCAAGAAATGAATTATAGAAATAGAAAAGAATGTTCAGAAATTCAAATCAAATGAAGTTGAAATTTGTAATAAGAGTCTTTAATTTAATTACCACAAATCACTTTCATACCCACAATTAGATATTCTAAGGGACCCTAAGCTCATAAGGTATTTCCCCGAAAAAGGATTAAAATGGGGAAAGGAAATAGGGCGAGCCGGATTTCTCGCGACTATCCGAGAGTTTGAATCGAAGGTTCATACTGTCAGACTTATTTGATCTTATCAATTGTTATAATTTTTCTCGAATAAATCATGAATTTTCTAGGATAGTATTAAAGCTCTTATCGAAAACTTACAGCAGCTTGCCAAACAAAGGCTAAAAGAAAAAAGAACAGGGGTATAACTGGCATGACATCTACGATTGGATTCAAAAAAGCATAGGCTTCGGGCAATTTGGCGAAGAAAAGACTAGTCGGATAAAGGGCAGAATTAAGACAGATCAAACTAAAAATATTAAGCATAACAGACTTTTTTTTTCGTCGAAATAATTGCATTTTGATTGAGTTAAGGAAAAATGAAGAAAGTAAGGTAAACAAAAAAATCCTTCTTTTTTTTTTTCTGCTCAATCAAAAATCCTCCAATTCTCAAAGGAGAATAGAAGAAATCATACTTTCATACAATATCTTAATTGAATTATATGTAATGATCAATAAATTCAGTTGAATTCGAGATATACACATGCCAAAATCCTAGCATGAATCTATAATAGATTCTATAAAGATAAAGAAAAAAGAGTTTCTCTAGATAGTTGGACTGGAATTGACGAAGACTTAATACCAATATTATTCTTTATTAGTATTATTGTCCAATAAAAATGGAAATGGGGCGTAGCCAAGCGGTAAGGCAACGGGTTTTGGTCCCGCTATTCGGAGGTTCGAATCCTTCCGTCCCAGAGCGTATCCATTGTATCCTAATATTTGTTTTTTGTTCAAGGAGGTTCTGTTTCAAGGTCTAATATTGCATAGAATATTATTCCTCCTTCTTTTTTGATTTTGAATGATTCTTTGCGGAAGCATATCTGAGTTTTTCACTAACTGAACTAAATCGAGTTCAAATGATATGCAAAAGTAACTGAACCCCTTTGTGACCCAGATAAAGCTAAGATGGGCCGTAGATCATAGTTGTAGAAAGATTACTTAACCTCATCAGGTTAAAAAAAAAATATATGAAATGAAAATACATATAAAAGAGGAAGCGCTTAACCTATAGGTATGTATTCTTATCCTGTTTCAGTGACAATAGTGTTTCCCTTTTTGTGAAAAAGAATTGGCATCCCTAAAATATTTTATTTAACAATGATATATATTTTCGATATTTTTTTTTTATTGTTTGATTTAGCTTATTTGCTTTACATCATTGACAATTCCATTCGAAAAGAAACAGAGATTTTTCTTTCTTATGATAAAAAAAGGGAGTCTTTACTGTAAAACTTGACTCAAATAATGATGTAGAAGTTGGAAACTTTTTCAAGTATCAAGATTTGTAATGATTCCTTATGGGTTGACTCTTTGGGAAGTTGGAAATGGGCCGGTCTATCTTATTGAGTCACTTGAAGAGGCAGAGTAAAATAGAATTTATTTTTTCGTGTGATTTCTGTTAGTTATGTTATTTCTATATCTATTTAGTTTAGATTTCTAGATATTTCTGTTAGATATTTTTTTGAAATAGATATTTATAAAAAAACGTTCCATTCATACAAAAAAGCTGGGGTCTTGCTAATATTTCTTCAGAAAAATCTTTATTATCTATGTAGATAAGAAAAAATATAAATTACTTTGTCTCTGTACCGACTGAACCAATGACTATTCATGATTCCATAATTGAATCAATTCCGTACTGGTTCCAAATTAGAGGAATGTTATGGTAAAACTTCGTTTAAAACGATGCGGTAGAAAGCAACGTGCGACTTGAAGGACACGATCCGGTGTGGATTCTTTTTCTTACATCCACCATTTTATATAGGAATGAAGGTGCTCTTGGCTCGACGTCATTTGTTCTATTCTACTAGAGCCCTTCTTTTTTTTTTTATTGGGTTGTAATGTAAATAGTTCATGATGGAGCTCGAGTAGAAAGTATTGATTAATTTCTCAGGGGCAACGATCTAGGGTTAATGCCAATTCATAAATTGGAACAACTTCGTAAGTATATCTTCGATATCTTCGATATAGAAATCGAAAGGATCCGATTCGAGCAATTTTTCAATTCAAAAAATTTGTTGGAACGGCTAAAACTTTTTCGATACGTAGTGTATCGCGCACGAATCAACCGTCGGTATGATTCTTTGATAGAAAGAAATCGCAAAAGGGGTATGTTGCTACCATTTTGAAAGGATTAAGAAGCACCGAAGTAATGTCTAAACCCAATGATTTTAAACAAAGATAAAGGATCCCAGAACAAGGAAACACCACTTCAATTGTCTCACGGATCCGAATAACGAATCAAAATAGATTTTAAACGAGACAAAAAGGGTGGGTTAAAGACCACTCAAAAAAAATATATATATTAAATGAAAGATTTTTCTTTAAGATATTTGAGATATTATATTATTGAACTTGAGTTATGAGTACAAATGATTTTTTCTTCTTCAGGAAGTAAGCTAAATAAAAATGAGTGAAATTGAAATTATAGAATTTATTAATTTATTTTACGGATTCCTTTCCTATTTATTCTAATCAAATTTTATCCATAGATAAAACTTCGAATCATTTTTTCTCGAGCCGTACGAGGAGAAAACTTCCTATACGGTTCTAGGGGGGGGGTTCTTTTTCATCTACATCTATCCCGATGAGCCGTCTATCGAATCGTTGCAATTGATGTTCGATCTCGAAGAGAAGGAAGAGATCTTCGGAAAGTGGGTTTTTATGATCCGATCAAGAATCAAACTTATTTAAACGTTCCCGCTATTCTCTATTTCCTTGAAAAAGGCGCTCAGCCTACAGGAACTGTTCAGGATATTTTAAAAAAGGCAGAGGTTTTTAAGTAACTTTGCCCTAATCAAACAAAATTAAATTAAGGAAATAAAAACTAAGGGTAGGATAGTGATTTCTATATCATTTTGGATATCTTTTCTATACTATGTTTTTTATTTCCTTTCTTGGTCTATTCGTATCTATTTCTCATTGCTTTTATAGAATCCTTTTCTATAGAATCTTTTTCTAAGGAAACCGTATTTGATTGATCCTCAAAAAATAGAAAATTATGGCATTACCTGTAATCGGGTGGTTTTCATTTGAACTCTAATACCAAGTAACAAACAAGGAATAGAAGTTCTTTATTCTATATGGATTCAATTTTTTTATATTATTCTCCATCTAATCTAAAAACTCAAAATTTAGTATATAAATATAGGTATATGCAGTGCCAATCCAACACAAGTCCTTTTTTTTACTATTATTCAATTTAAGTTTTTGTATTTTTTCATCGTATTCTTTTCTTAACCTTTATGTTGACAACGTTGTATCGAACAAATATAATTCATCGTGATAAGCAGATCTATTTATTTCCGTCCCATAGGTTTTCTTTTTTATTTTTACTTGTTGATTCAAATGATGGGTTCGTTGGATTAGCTTTGATACCCGGATTTTTGATTGAAAAAGTGGATAACATAGAAATAGGGGATGTTCCACCATTTTTACATTTATTTATTTTTTTGGTCGGGCAATTTTTTATTTTTTCATCTGATTCTGATTTAGTCATTTTTATGTTCCAAATAGAGTAGAAAATTTTAATAGAGTAGAAATTTTTTTTAGATTTTTTATTTCGTAGAGTAATGCTTTAATTTAATAATTTTGTTTTATTCTGATTGTATCTACATACCCTTTTATATTTGGGTTGCTAACTCAATGGTAGAGTACTCGGCTTTTAAGTGCGGCTAGGATCTTTTACACATTTAGATGAAGCGAGGGATTCGTCCATACTATCGGTAAAGTTTGGAAGACCGCGACTGATCCTGAAAGGGAATGAATGGAAAAAATAGCATGTCGTATCAATTAAGAGTTCTGAGAATATTTTATTCTTTCCGGCTCGGTACAAAGCCTTCTTTAAATTATTGAAAGGGAGCAAACCGAAGTCAATTTCAAGTTGGGTCGAATTAATAAATGGATAGGGCCCCACGGCTTCAATTAATTTCATTTTTATTATAGGGAAAGAAAAAGTTATAGAGAAAGAAAAAGCAACGAGCTTTCATTCTGAATTTGAATGATTACCCGATCTAATTAGACGTTAAAAAAATATTAGTGCCCAATACGGGAAGGCTTTCTCCCAGGAAAAATATTATTGATTTTTTAATGAATCCTAAATATTACCACTCTCCATTCTATAATGGAATAATGGAGATGTATGTGTATAAGAAACAGTATATTGATAAATCAATTTCCAAAATCAAAAGAGCGATTGGGTTGAAAAAAGTAAAGGATTTCTAATCATCTTGTCATCCTATAAGGAAAACGAACATAAAAACTTAAAATTAAATGGAAAAAGAGATGATAGAGAATCTGTTGATAAGTTTATCTGGATCCGAGGTATCTATTCGGTTTGTACTATAATACCTTGTTTTGACTGTATCGCACTATGTATCATTTATAACCCCCAAAGTCCTCTACCTTTCATTTAAATAGAATTTCAAATGGATAAATTCCAAAGCTATTTAGGGCTAGATAGATCTCAACAACACTACTTCTTATATCCACTTATCTTTCAGGAGTATATTTATGTACTTGCTCATGATCATGGTTTAAATAGATCAATTTTGTTGGAAAATGCAGGTTATGACAATAAATCCAGCTTACTTATTGTGAAACGTTTAATCATTCGAATGTATGAACAGAATCATTTGATTCTTTCTGTTAATGACTCTAAACAGACTCCTTTTTTGGGGCAGACCAATCATTTTTATTCGCAAATAATGTCAGAGGTTTCTTCAATCATTATGGAAATTCCATTGTCTCTGCGATTAATATCTTCCCTAGAAAGGAAAGGGGTAGTTCAATCCGAAAATTTACGATCAATTCATTCAATATTTTCTTTTTTAGAGGACAACTTTTCACATTTAAATTATGTATTAGATATACTAATACCTTACCCAGCCCATCTGGAAATATTAGTTCAGGCTCTTCGCTATTGGATAAAGGATGCTTCCTCTTTGCATTTATTAAGATTCTTTCTCCATCAGTGTCATAATTGGGATAGTCTTATTACTTCAAATTCAAAGAAAGCCAGTTCTTCTTTTTCAAAATCAAAAAGAAATCAGAGATTATTCTTCTTCCTATATACTTTTCATGTATGTGAATATGAATCTGGCTTCCTCTTTCTCCGTAACCAATCTTCTCACTTACGATCAACATCTTCTGGAGCCCTTATTGAACGAATTTATTTCTATGGAAAAAGAGAGCACTTTCCCAGGGCTTTTCAAGCAAATTTATGGTTGTTCAAAGATCCTTTCATGCATTATGTTAGGTATCAAGGAAAATCAATTCTTGCTTTAAAAGGGACGTTTCTTCTGATGAATAAATGGAAATA